TAATGGAAAAATAAAATTTGATGAGGATTTGGTTCATCCCACACGTACCCGTCATGGGCATCCTGCTTTTCTATGTTTTATAGACTTGTATGTAACTATTGAGAGTCGAGATATTCTACATAATGTGAATATTCCAACAAAAAGTTTGATTTTAGTTCAAAATGATCAATATGTAGAATCAGAACAAGTGATTGCCGAGATTCGTACCGGAACGTCCACTTTTCATTTTAAAGAGAGAGTTCAAAAACATATTTATTCTGAGTCAGAAGGAGAAATGCACTGGAGTACTGATGGCTATCATGCGACCGAATATCCATATAGTAATGTTCATTTATTACCAAAAACAAGTCATTTATGGATATTAGCAGGAGGTCTATGCAGATCCAATATAGTGTCTTTTTCACTCCACAAGGATCAAGATCAAATGAATGCTAATTCTTTTTCTCTCGAAGAAAGATCTATTTTTGATCTCTCACTGACTAATGATCAAGTAAGACATAAATTGTTGGATACTTTTGGTAAAAAATATAGGGAAATTTTTGATTATTCAAAACCTTATCGAATTATATCCAAGGGTCATTGTAATCTCATAGAGCCTTCTACTTATATTCGTCAAGAGAATTCCTTGGCGAAAAAGCGAAGAAATAGATTCGTGATTCCTTTACAATATGATCAAGAACAAGAAAAGAAACTAATACCCTGTTTTGGTATTTCGATTCAAATACCTATAAATGGTATTTTACGTAGAAATAGTATTATTGCTTATTTTGATGATCCGCGATACAGAAGAAGCAGTTCGGGAATTACTAAATATGGGATTGTCGAAGTAGATTCAATCGTAAAAAAAGAGGATTTGATTGAGTATCGAGGAGCAAAAGAATTTAGTCCGAAATACCAAATGCAAATGAAAGTAGATCGATTTTTTTTCATTCCCGAGGAAGTGCATATTTTACCCGGATCTTCGCCCATAATGGTCCGGAACAATAGTATCATTGGAGTAGATACACGACTTGCTTTAAATATAAATACAAGAAGTCGAATAGGTGGATTAGTCCGAGTGGAGAGAAAAAAAAAAAGTATGGAACTGAAAATATTTTCTGGAGATATTCATTTTTCTGGAGAGGTGGATAAAATATCTAGGCACAGTGGCATTTTGATACCACCAGGAATGGAAAAAAAAAATTCTAAAGGATCAAAAAAATTGAAAAATTGGATCTATGTCCAACGGATTACACCTACCAAAAAAAAGTATTTTGTTTTGGTTCGGCCCGTAGTCACATATGAAATAGCTGATGGGATAAATTTAGCAACACTTTTCTCTCAGGATCTCTTGCAAGAAAAGGATAATGTCCAACTTAGAATTGTCAATTATATACTTTATGGAAATGGCAAGTCAATTCGAGGAATTTCTCACACAAGTATTCAATTAGTTCGGGCTTGCTTAGTATTAACTTGGGACCAAGAAAAAAAGAGTTCTATAGAAGAAGAGGTTCATGCTTCTTTTGTTGAAATAAGGGCAAATGATCTGCTTCGTGATTTCATCCGAATTGAGTTAGTAAAGTCCACTATTTCGTATACCGAAAAAAGGTATGATACGGCAGGTTCAGGATTTATTTCCAATAATGAATTAGATCGTACCCATAGAAATCCTTTTGATTCCAAGGCGAAGATTCAATTATTTCCCCAACATAAGGGAACTCTTGGTACGTTGTTGAATCGAAATAAGGAATGCCAATCTTTCATAATTTTGTCATCATCCAATTGTTCTCAAATTGGCCCCTTCAATACTTCGAGATATAATAATACGACAAAAGAATCGGATCCCATGACTCCAATTAGGTATTTGTTGGGTCCTTTAGGTACTATTGTACCTAAAATAGTAAAATTTTGTTCATCTTACTATTTAAGAACTTATAATCAAGTTTTTTTAAAGAAAGATTTTTTATTTGAAAATTTTCAACAGACTTTCCAAGTGCTTCAAGTACTTCCATTTAAATACTGTTTCCTAGATGAAAATAGTAGGATTTATAATCCCGATTCATGCAGTAACATCATTTGGAATTCATTCCATTCGAATTGGTGTTTTCTCCATCACGATTCTTGTGAAGAGGCATGGACAATAATTAGCCTTGGACAATTCCTTTGTAAAAATGTATGTCTATTGAAATACGGATCACGCATAAAAAAATCTGGTCAAATTTTCATTGTTCATGTTGACTCTTTAGTTATAAGATCAGCTAAGCCCTATTTGGTCACTCCAGGAGCAACCGTACATGGCCATTATGGGGAAACCTTTTCTGAAGGAAATATATTAATTACATTTATATATGAAAAATCGAGATCTGGTGACATAACGCAAGGTCTTCCAAAAGTGGAACAAATCTTAGAAGTTCGTTCGATTGATTCAATATCGATGAACCTCGAAAGAAGAGTTGAAGGTTGGGACGAACGTATCCGAAGAATTCTTGGGATCCCCTGGGGATTCTTGATTGGAGCTGAATTAACCATAGCCCAAAGTCGTATCTCTTTGGTTAATAAGATCCAAAAGGTTTATCGATCCCAGGGGGTACAGATCCATAATAGACATATAGAGATTATTGTACGTCAAGTAACATCAAGAGTTTTGGTTTCAGAAGATGGAATGTCTAATGTTTTTTTACCCGGGGAACTTATTGGATTGTTGCGAGCAGAGCGAGCAGGGCGCGTTTTGGACGAAGCGATCTTTTATCGGGCAATCTTATTGGGAATAACGAAGTCATCTCTGAATACTCAAAGTTTCATATCCGAAGCGAGTTTTCAAGAAACTTCTCGAGTTTTAGCAAAAGCTGCTCTACGAGGTCGTATTGATTGGTTGAAAGGCCTGAAAGAGAACGTTGTTTTGGGGGGGATTATACCAGTTGGTACCGGATTCAAAAAATTAGTACATCGTTCAAAGCAAGACAAAAACATTCATTTGAAAATAAAAAGGAAGAATCTATTTGAGTTGGAAATGAGAGATATTTTGTTACACCATAGAGAATTATTTTGTTCTTATTCCCCAAACACTTTCCATGAGACATCAGACCAATCATTTACGTAATTTCATTTACTAATTCCTAAAAATAGGTTCATTCTTTTTACTTTCACTCTCTGGTCCAATTATGGATTTCGTAATCAATGAAATCAAAAATAAAGAATGAAATTCATGGTTTGGGTCGTAGATCAAAGGTCAATCCTGGTAGAAGGTTCCGTTGGAACAATTATTTATTTCACAAGGTAATGAATCTCTTTGAAAAAAAAAAATAAAAAGAGAAAGTGTGGGAAAATGGGAAGACGATATTGGAACATCAATTTGGAAGAAATGATGGAAGCAGGAGTTCATTTTGGTCATGGTACTAATAAATGGAATCCTAGAATGGCTCCTTACATCTCTGCAAAGCGTAAAGGTATTCATATTACAAATCTTACTATAACCGCTCGTTTTTTATCAGAAGCCTGCGATTTAGTTTTTGATGCAGCAAGTAGGGGAAAAAAATTCTTAATCGTTGGCACCAAAAAGAAAGCAGCGGATTTAGTAGCATCAGCAGCAATAAGGGCTCGATGCCATTATGTTAATAAAAAATGGCTTGGTGGTATGTTAACAAATTGGTCTACTACAGAAACAAGACTTCAGAAATTCAGGGACTTAAGAGCAGAACAAAAGATGGGGAAACTCAATCGTCTTCCCAAAGGAGATGCAGCAATGTTGAAGAGAAAGTTATCTACCTTGCAAACATATCTGGGTGGGATCAAATATATGACGGGATTACCCGATATTGTAATTATCGTTGATCAGCAAGAAGAATATACGGTTCTTCGAGAATGTGTTATTTTGGGTATTCCGACGATTTGTTTAATCGATACAAATTGTGACCCAGATCTTGCAGATATTTCTATTCCGGCCAACGATGATGCTATAGCTTCGATTCGATTGATTCTTACAAAATTAGTATCTGCAATTTGTGAGGGCCATTCTAGTTATATAAAAAATGGTTGAATATCTTATCATTACTCTTATCATTAAGAAGAATAAAGAAGAAGATTAGTTTGTTTTTGCTGAATTCTCTTTGATTCTTGCTATTTTGGTTTGCATCTTTTGGAGTTTGAACTATGTTTTGAATATTGAAGAATATTTAAAAGATAAAATGATTGGTATTTTTTTTATGTGATTTCTTGGTATCCGAAATATAAGATTCATAACTTAAATTCATGAATGAACATAGATGAATTGAGAAAGAGATGGTTGAATCAAAATAATTACTTTTTTGAAGTTTGATTTCTGTTAGAGGACAATATGAATTTTATATTATGTTCCATTAAAACACTCAAAGGATTATACGATATATCAGGTGTAGAAGTAGGCCAACATTTATATTGGCAAATAGGAGGTTTACAAATTCATGCCCAAGTACTTATCACTTCTTGGGTTGTAATTGCTATCTTATTAGGTTCAGTCATCATAGCTGTTCGAAATCCACAAACCATTCCGACCGACGGTCAGAATTTCTTCGAATATGTACTTGAATTTATTCAAGACTTGAGCAAAACTCAGATTGGAGAGGAGTATGGTCCTTGGGTTCCTTTTATAGGAACGATGTTCCTATTTATTTTTGTTTCTAACTGGTCAGGTGCTCTTTTACCTTGGAAAATCATAAAGTTACCTCATGGGGAGTTAGCTGCGCCCACGAATGATATAAATACTACTGTTGCTTTAGCTTTACCCACGTCAGTGGCATATTTCTATGCGGGTCTTAGCAAAAAAGGATTGGGATATTTTGGGAAATACATTCAACCAACTCCAATACTTTTACCAATTAATATTCTAGAAGATTTCACAAAACCTTTATCTCTTAGTTTTCGACTTTTCGGGAATATATTGGCTGATGAATTAGTGGTTGTTGTTCTTGTTTCTTTAGTGCCTTCAGTAGTTCCTATACCTGTCATGTTTCTTGGATTATTTACAAGCGGTATTCAAGCTCTTATTTTTGCAACTTTGGCTGCGGCTTATATAGGTGAATCCATGGAAGGTCATCATTGACTAACTTTCGAAATAGTTTTTTTTTTTTTGAAGCTTATCCCAATTCAAGGGGGGGTTCAATATAATCCACTAGGTTGGAGAATAAAATGCAAATAGCTACATGTATGTATATATGAAGAAAGATAGATGAAATTTGGAAGAGAAAGAAGGGTCGGGACTCCTACTACGTATATGTATATGTAATGCCTATGAGTATAAATTCTTATGTATGTTTCGAAGAATGGTTCCAGAATACGATTTAATAGAATAAAAAGTGCAGGTGATTTACGTTATGGAAGAATAAAAGTATATGTTATTTACTAGTTAGATAGTAATTACCCCTATCTCTTTTTTTTTAGTCCACTGCATTTAGATGAATTTCCATATCAGTCCTTTTTCTATTTTGTCTGTGATTGTGAATTGAATGAAAAATGAAAGAGAAAGAATAGAATAGTTTCTAAACAAGGAAACGCAATGACTAAAACTGTATACATATTAGATAAGGTAGAAAGTAAAAATGGTATATCGAAGTAGTTCTGACAATTCAGTAATATTCTGAATTCCATTTGGAGCTTTTAGTTACTTCGACCCGATAGATTTTGGTGATAAAGATCAAAAAATAAAAAATAAGTGTAGTAAATAGTAAAAGTAGAAGTAGAAAAATAAGTAGATTAAGTACTAATTCATTGGTTGGTTGTATCATTAACCATTTCTTTTTTTGGTGCAAGGAACTTACCATGAATCCACTTATTTCTGCTGCTTCCGTTATTGCTGCTGGATTGGCTGTAGGGCTTGCTTCTATCGGACCTGGGGTCGGTCAAGGTACTGCTGCGGGCCAAGCCGTAGAAGGTATTGCGAGACAACCAGAAGCAGAGGGTAAAATACGAGGTACTTTATTACTTAGTCTGGCTTTTATGGAAGCTTTAACAATTTATGGACTGGTCGTGGCATTAGCTCTTTTATTTGCAAATCCTTTTGTTTAATGTTTCATTTTTCATCGTAGAATAAAAACATAACCATAAATAATAAATTTGAGAATAATAAGCGGAGTGATACAAAAAGAACTCTGTTCTTTGTTAGTCCTATCTATAAGGGGAGAGCTTATGAAAAATATAACCGATTCTTTTGTTTCCGTGGAGCACTGGCCCTCCGCTGGGAGTTTCGAGCTTAATACCGATATTTTAGCAACAAATCCAATAAATCTAAGCGTAGTGCTGGGTGTATTGATTTTTTTTGGAAAGGGAGTGTGTGCGAGTTGTGTATTTCAAGAATAGGTTGGATTTCACCGGCTGCACTTTCTTTATATTTATGTATTCTTTTTTATAGCAGAAATAGGAACAAAGGGTGCATAATCTCGACGAATTACTTCGGAATTGGATTTCATTCAGAGATCATATGTAAGAACCATAGCATTTCGTGACTAATTGATAAATGAACTTTGATTCTCTTCTCTATCAACCAATAATGTTGAGGTCTTTTACATGGTTAAAGATAAATTGTTTGAAGTCCAGGCACAGCATAGTATGGTACTCTTTCTACCGCTACGTTAGTAACAAAAAGGTTTAAAGATGATAAAAAAGGAATAATTGGGAATTTATCCGATGTAGAACACTCATATGGATAAAATTATTTGAACCATTAACTGGAAAGATGGGTATCTCCCCCCCTTTTTTTATCCACTGCCGAATCGACGACCTATGTATTCTATTTGTATAAAAAAGAGAATTTTTTGGATAAAAAAATTGAAATCTCATTCTAATAATAATGATAATGAAGTAATGAAGTTCCAAATTCTATTCAATTATATATTATCTATTATAATTTTGATCTAATTTATCATAGCATATAAAGAAGAAAGAATAGAATTATTTTTTCTTTAAAATCTTTTTTTTTTCTTTTTGGAAATAAGTTGTAAATAAAGAACAAATAAAGAAACAACTTTGCTGACAATTTTTTATTTTTTGTCTGGTCTGAAGAGTCCTCCTAAGATTCTGATGTTAGATCAGTTTCAATATACGAACAGAAAAGAGAGGATAGGCTCATTCCGTTCAAAGATATGGGGAATGCCCATCAATCAAAGAAAAGATAAAAGAAACAATTGAGCGTGAGAGCCAAATGAATCGAAAGATTCATGTTTGGTTCGGGAAGAGATATGATAGTTGTGAAATGAATGGAAAGATAATCTACTTTCATTAAATGATTTATTAGATAAGCGAAAACAGAGGATCTTGAGTACTATTCGAAATTCAGAAGAATTACGTAAAAGAGCCATTGAACAGCTCGAAAGAGCTCGGGTTAGATTACGGAAAGTGGAAATCGAAGCAGATGAGTATCGAACGAATGGATACTCCGAGATAGAACGAGAAAAAGTAAATTTGATTAATGCTACTTGCAATAGTTTGGAACTATTAGAAAATTACAAAAATGAAACTCTTTTTTTTGAAAAACAAAGAGCAATTAATCAG